TCAACGATTACGCGAGTTGCTCAAGCAATCCCAAGCAGCCCCTCTAACGGTGGAAGAACAGGTAGTGACGATTTATACCGGAACAAATGGGTATCTTGATTCGTTAGAAATTGGACAAGTAAAGAAATTTCTCGTTCAATTGCGCAGCTACTTAAAAAGTAATAAACCTCAGTTCCAAGAAATCATATCTTCTACCAAGACATTCACCGAAGAAGCGGAAGTCCTTTTGAAGGAAGCTATTCAGGAACAGACGGAGCGGTTTATACTTCAGGAACAAACATAAAGAAATTTATCATTCTTAGTACAAGGTACAAGGGGAATAGTTCATAAACTTCTCTATATTCAAATAATTCAAAATGTATTTCTTGACATAGAGACATATAAATTAAATGAAATATAAAAAATAGATGGAAAAAAATTGCGTCCAATAGGATTTGAACCTATACCAAAGGTTTAGAAGACCTCTGTCCTATCCATTAGACAATGGACGCCCTTCATTCCGACTTTTTTCTTTAGAATTTTTTCCCCTTCCTATCTCTATATCCTGCTCGTAAAAAATTTTGGATTGGATGTGAGAGAATTTCGGAAAAGATGTGCGTTTACATTTATTCACATTAATAATACACGCGCCATTATCATATATCATCATAATATCATATAATTAATCTAATATGGAGCGGGTAGCGGGAATCGAACCCGCATCGTTAGCTTGGAAGGCTAGGGGTTATAGTCGACGCCAATTCATCATTGTTAATTTGAACGTCTCTAATTCAAAACCGAACATGAAACTTTGGTTTCATTCGGCTCCTTTATGGAAGATAGATTTCCAGATCTAAGTCGTAAACGCAATAAAAAAATGAGATCCATAACATCTATGTCAGCCTTTCTGCCTTAATAGACCCAAAGCAACTTGCTTTTTAGATGATCCTTCTAGAAGAGTGGAATTATAACAAATCCTTCTAGTTACTTCGTTCTTTATTTCTACTTGTGCGAATCTTGAGGAAAATAATTGTGTTTCCACCGAGCTGAAACAATATGTAGGTGGCTTTAGTAAACCAAAGTCATCGTTTCATTTTCATAGCTATTTTGCTTCAACCCCCCTCTAAAAAAAAAATAGAAGATCTAGTTACGATTAGAAAAATAGTTTGCGTATCTCCCTCCATGGATTCTTTACTCATACTCATTCAATTGGAAGTCTTTATCCAACTCAAAATTTTATGCTTCGCGATTCCATAATCCAAATCCAATTAATTTATAATTGATCCTTGGCTTGGGTACAAATCCCGAGAATGTATATTCTTCCTCAAACTGTTTATTGAGAGGTAAAGGGTTAAATCCTTCCTAAGAAATAAAGTTTTTAATCGGAATATGAATAAAACCGAAAGAACCCTTAACTATTTAAGCTGTTAATAGAACGAATCACACTTTTACCACTAAACTATACCCGCTACAATGTTATTATTGTATATGAATGGACCATTTGTCGAACAAGAGCATCATACCTAATAAAGATAGTATCGGAACAAAATATTGAAATAATGAGTTCTGTCTTGGGTGAGTTATTTAGTGACGGGCGTGGCCTGAACCATTTAAGTCAGAACAAAAAAAGAAATTATGAAAAAATCCATAGCTATATTTTTTTATTTCCCCTTTTTCTATTTGAGTATTCCCGTTATCTAAATGCAATTCAAAATTAATTGCTTAACTTAAACTTAAAAACTGATAAATAAAATTTATCTTTTGTATCTGTATAAAGATAGAATAAAGAAATAAAGAATAAAAAAAAAAGACTTTTTATTTTATTTACTTCGTGTGTAACATAGTAATTATCCTTTGTTCAATTGGGAGAGATGGCTGAGTGGACTAAAGCGTCGGATTGCTAATCCGTTGTACGAGTTGTTCGTACCGAGGGTTCGAATCCCTCTCTTTCCGCCTCTTCTGATGACTTGAGATTTTCTTTCAAATTCGAAAGAAAATCTCGAGCACTTTTTTATCATAATTAAATATCTCGAATAGATAAAATCATAAGAAAATGAAGAAATCAAGCAACAAAAAATCCCTTATTTTTTTATTCCTCACGCCCAGGATTACGTCCTGGATCATTAGATAGGAATCCGAAGATGAAGAGAGAAACAAAGAATATCACCACTGTGTAAACGAAGAGTTTGAGAGTAAGCATTACAAAATCTCCAAGATAAGATCGTTTTGGTAAAAAGGGGAATAGATTATCCATTTTTATACCACATATTCCATTTTTACACCAAACAAAACAAGAAATAAAGTGGTTTCTATAAAAATAAAAAAGAAAGGAATTTAATTTTCGTAAATTTATTTGTAATAAGACTCTTTCGGTATGAAAATGATTTTTTATGTGCACAATTAGTTATTGTGGGGACCCTATTATAGGGTCCTTGTTCACTGGAAAAGGTCAGAATGAGGAAGTGAGGTGATCCAGATTCATCATCGCGCTTATCGAAGAATTTTCATGTTTAAATTGAGGGTTCATAATGTAAGACTTATCTGATCTTATCAATTGATTGTTATAATCTTTATTTTTTTTTTTGACTAAATCATGAATGTTTGTAAGACAGTATTAAAGATCTCATCGAAAACTTACAGCAGCTTGCCAAACAAAGGCTAAGAGAAAAAAAAACAAGGGTATGACTGGCATAACATCTACGATTGGATTGAAAAAAGCATAAGCCTCGGGCAATTTGGCAAAGAAAAAATTACTCGAATGAAGTATAGAATTAAGATAGATACAGATTAAACTAAAGGTATTAAGCATAACAAATGTTTCATTCTTGGAGATAATTGTATTTTGATTGAGTTATTGATATAAGGTAAAAATTAAGAAAGTCAAAATAGACCCCAAAATACTTCTTCTTTGACTAACCCAATCAAAAAGCCTTCAATTCTCAAACGAAAATAGAAGGAATCATACTTTCATACAATATCTTAATTGAATTATATGTAATGATCAATAAATTCAGTTTAATTTTACAACTACACGTGTCAAATCTTAGCAATAATCTAACATATTCCATAGATTAGATATTGGGGGGGGAATTGACGAATGACCAACACCTATATTAGTGTTTATTAGTATTGAATAGAAATCTAAATGGGGCGTGGCCAAGTGGTAAGGCAACGGGTTTTGGTCCCGCGACTCGGAGGTTCGAATCCTTCCGTCCCAGAGCCGCCCAATTCTACCAGAATAAAGCAGAATAAAGATTGCTTTGTTCTAAAAAAAAAAGATGCACCTGCTTATCTTTTCACTTATACAAGATTGTCCAGCATACCTTAGCCCCCTTTTTTTATGATTCACCAGCCCCATAAAATTTGTCAGTAGATAGGAGTTAAGCCACAATGGCGGTATAAATTTTAATTAATATGTAACGACTGTAAATCAATGTAACGATTGGATCGAGGGGGGGGGGGATGATTTAGACATTCCATTCACTTTGATAAATAATTAAATTCCTTTTATAAAAAAAAAATGGAATTTAAGTAAAGATTACTTAGCCTGAAGTAAAACAAAGTAGAAACAATGTCCCTATTGCACCGCGGTGACTCTATTTCATTGATCATTGACAACGGCATTTCTGTTTTGGTGAAGAAGATCCGTGATTCCTTAAATCTCTGCGATTACCTCCATTGACAATTGTTTGATAAATTTTGATTATTTTATTCCAATATTTTTTTTATCAATCAGATCGGGTAAAATAAAAGAATAACGACCTAAACTTTACACAAGACTTTTCATCCCCACGAAAATTACATATAAAATAACAAAAATAAATATATAAATTAAATAATAAGAGATTAATAAAAATTAATCCTTGTTGAGACTTCGACAGATAAATAACCATACATATAGAAAAAAAAATAAAGATATATCGATTGGGCCAATGATTATTCATGATTCCATATTGAATCAATTCCATACCGGTTCCAAACTAGAGGAATGTTATGGTAAAACTTCGTTTAAAACGATGTGGTAGAAAGCAACGTGCGGCTTGAAGGACATGATCGGTTGTGGATTTTTACATCCATCACTTTTTTATCTAGGAATTATGAGGTGCTCGTTGGCTCGACATAGTTTGTTCTGTTCTACTCTACCGGAACCTCCGTTTGGTTGGGTTTTGGGTTAAAGTAAATAGTACATGATGGAGCTCGAGCGGAAAAAATCAATTTATTTCTCAGAGGTAAGGGTCTAGGGTTAATGCCAATCAATAAGTTGGAACAACTTCGTAAGCATATCTTCGATATAGAAGTTGAAAAGATTCAATTCTAACATCTAACAAAAGGTCTTTTTGTATTTGAAACTTTTTTTGTTGGAATTGGGAAAACTATTTCGATCAAAAGTGTATCACACGGGAATCAATCGTTCGTATGACTCTTCGACAGTCAATAAATAACAAAGGGTATGTTGCTGCCATTTTGAAACGATTAAGGATCACCGAAGTAATGCCTAAACCCAATGATTCAAAACAAGGATAAACGATCCTGGAACAAGAAAACGCCATTTTCAATTGTCTCAACAACTTGAGCAGAATAAAAAAAAAAATGGATTCTAAACGAGACAAAAAATTGGTTAGAGACGGCTCAATAAATGAAATGCCAAGGACTCAGGATTTTTCTTTGAACTCTTGGAGAATTATTCAACTTGAGTTATAAGTACGAATGATTTTTTTTTCGGGTTTTTCGTTAAGGAATAATAGAATAATAAATGAAATAATTTAAATTTATTATTTTTATTTTATGGACCTATTTATTTGCCTTGCCACTCTATACACTATGACATAAATGAAAATCATTCTTTCTCGAGCCGTACGAGGAGAAAGCCTCCTATACGTTTCTAAGGGGGGAATTGTTCATATATATATATCTATCCCAATGAGCCATCTATCGAATCGTTGCAATTGATGTTCGATCCCGAAGAGAAGGAAGAGATCTTCAGAAAGTCGGTTTTTACGATCCAATAAAGAATCAAACTTATTCAAACGTTCCTGCTATTCTAGATTTCCTTGAAAAAGGCGCTCAACCTACGGGAACCGTTCATGATATTTCAAAGAAGGCAGAGATTTTTAAAGAACTTCGCGTTAATTACACGAACTAAAAAAAAATATATAAATATTAAATATAATATATATAAAATAAAAAATTATATCCAATCCAATATGAAATAGAAAAATTTGAGTAAATATATGCACTAACAGAATAAATACAATTACAATATGGGATTATCTTCAATTGGGTGGTTTTTGGTGCTAAAAAAAATTAGTAAATAAACCCGAGATTTTCTTCTTCCTTATTTCTTATTTCATTTTGATTTATTTCTTTTCTACATCTACACTTTTTTTATTCTCTATGTAGGTTAGCTATGAAGTGCCAACTTAACACAAGTCCTTATTATTTTTATTTTTCAATTTTTTTTTCTTTTTTTCAATGTCCATATTGACAATAGTGTATTGAGCAAATATAATTGATCGTGGATAAATGGATCTATTTATCCCCGCCCCAATAAGTTGTTTAGTTTATGTAAGTGATGGGTTCCTTTGATTTGATATAGCACAGGAAGTCTCTTTTGAATAAAAAAAAAAGGGGGTCCATTTATATATTTATCTGGGAATTTTTTATTAAATAATAAAAAAATTTATTTATTTTTTTAGATCTGTTCATTATTTATGTTTTCATTATTATTATTAATTTATGTTAATATAATAATAAATAAATTATAATAAAATGTTTTTGGGGTGGGACCAGTCTCTCTTGTTTTTTTATTCCGATCGTATCTACGCACCATAATTTCATTTTTGGGTTGCTAACTCAACGGTAGAGTACTCGGCTTTTAAGTGCGGCTAGAATCTTTTACACATTTGGATGAAGCAACGGATTCGTCCATACCGTTGGTAGAGTTTGTAAGACCACGACTGATCCTGCGCGGGAACGAATGGAAAAAACAGCATGTCGTATCAATGAGTAACTCCAAGATAAGAGTACTTTATCCTTACAGGATCGGTACAAAATAATATTTGTTTTGATTCTTAGAGTTTTCATTCTTAGAGCGGTACAAAAAAATCAACTCATGGTTGGATCAAGTGAATAAATGGATAGAGCTGAGAGGCTCAAATTAAGTTATAGGGAAATAAAAAAAGCAACGAGCTTCTGTTCTTAATTTGAATAATTACCCGATCTAATTATACGTTAAAAATATATTAGTCCCTGGTGCGGGAAAAGGTTATTTCATAACCTTAAAAAAGGTGGAGAATCCATTTATTTTATGAATCCTAATTATTAACAATATCCCTGAGTGGAGACGAATGTGTAGAAGAAACAGTATATTGAGAAACATAATTTATTCTAAAGTCAAAAGAGCGACCGGGTTGCAAAAATAAAAAAGATTTCTAACCATCTCGGTATCTTATAATATCTTATAACGAGCAAAAAACCAATTGGATGGAAAAAGAGAGAATCCCTTGATTAATCATCTCCAAGGTATCTATCTTACTATATACCTTGTTTTGACTGTATCGTACTATGTATCGTTTGATAGCCCGAGAAATCCCCTATCCCCTGCTTTGGTTCAAATCTAATTTAAAATGAAGGAATTACAATTACAAGGATATTTAAAGATAGATAAATCTCGAGAACGATACTTCCTATATCCACTTCTCTTTCAGGAATACATTTATGCGCTTGCTCACGATCCTGGATTAAATAAATTGATTCCTTATGAACCTATGGAAAGTTTAGGTTATGACAATAAATATAGTTCACTAATTGTTAAACGTTTAATTACTCGAATGTATCAACAAAAGTATTTGATTATTTTGGCTAATGATTCTAATCAAAATAAATTTGTTGGGCATAAGAAAAATTTTGATTCTCAAATGATATCAGAGGGGTTTGCAGTCATTGTGGAAATTCCATTCTCACTGCGATTAGTATCTTCTCTAGAAAGTAAAGAAATAGCCAAATCCATTAATTTACAATCAATTCATTCCATATTTCCCTTTTTAGAGGATAAATTATCCCATTTAAATCATGTATTAGATATACTAATACCCTATCCTATCCATCTGGAACTATTGGTTCAAACCCTTCGCTGTTGGATACAAGATGCCTCCCTTTTGCACTTATTGAGATTCTTTCTCTACGAGTATCATAATTGGAATAGTCTTATTACTCAAAAAACGAAAATTCATTTTTCAAAAGAGAATCAAAGATTATTCCTGTTCCTATATAATTTTCATGTATATGAATCGGAATCCATATTTGTGTTTCTCCGTAAACAATCTTCTTATTTACGATCAACATCTTCTAGAGCTTTTCTTGATCGAACACATTTTTATGGAAAAATAGAACATTTTCTGGCGGTTTTTCATAATGATTTTCATATTACCCTGTGGTTGTTCAAGGATCCTTTCGTGCATTATTTCAGATATCAAGGAAAATCAATTCTATCTTCAAAAGGAACTCCCCTTCTGATGAAAA